AGTTATTTTATACTTTTATAAATAATTTTATAAGAATTACTTAWTATAAAGATAATAATAATATAATTTTTTAATATAAATAAACTTATAGTTATATAGCCTTTAAATTTTATTTTAAACCTCTTTATCTTTAGATCCTTATTATAAAATTAATAATTTTATTTAGTTAATAAAAAAAAAAACTTAATTAACGTTTAATGTTTTATTAAAAAACTTTATATTTAAAATTTTTATTCTTTTTTTTGTTAATCCTATTATTATAAGAAGTCAATAATTTTCTTTACTAGTAAAATCTTTGAGAGAGTTTTTTTAAAAAATAATAAATTTGGTGCCAGCAGTTGCGGTTATACTAAAATTTATAAAAACATTGGTGGGAATAAATAATTTGTGAATTTAATAATATATAACTGTTATAGGTGAAATTTTTTTTATTTATAGATTCTTAGTATTTAATAGAAATAAGATTATGAACTAGGATTAGATACCCTATTACGCTTAATTTTTTTTACCTTAAAAGATTAAAGATAAAATTTGAAAATTTGGCGGCTTTTTTATTTAGAGGAACTTGTCTATTAAATTGATAACCCTCAATATTTTGGATTTTAAGTTGTTTTTGTATACCATCATTTTAATAATTTAAGAATAATAAATTATTTAAAATTTTTAAAGAAAGATAGATCAAGGTGCAGATATATTTAAAATTAGATTAGTTACAATAATTATTCAAACAGTAATGGATTAATTTCTAGTGAAGGGTGGATTTAAATGTAATATATATATATATATGAAAATTAAAAATTTAGTGTACAAATTGCCCGTCACTCTCTCTGAGATAAGTCGAAACAAAGTAGAGGTACCTGAAGGTGTCTCTGAAAGTGGTTATCTTGTTATTTACAATAACAAACACCTTATTAGGCATTTTTAGTACTGTGGGGGAATAATTAAATAGAAAAAGACTATATAAAAAATATTACCTTTTGTATCAGGGTAGATTTATATTATTATAAATTAGAAAATTTCGAAATTATTTGAGCTAAAAATTAGTTAATTATTTGTATCAAAAATAAAAATTACTTATTTCTAGAGGTGAAAGTTCTGACGAAAATAATTATATCTAATTAAAAATGAAATATTAAAGTTTTTTTTTATAAAAAATAAAATTAATTGGGTAAGCTAATTAATACTAAATATAATATGATATATAAAATATACTAGGCTTTAAATTAGCCATGGTTATAGTTTTTATTAAATAATTTTTTAAAGAAGAGCCAAAATTTAAAATTAATTTTTTATTTTTTTAAATAAGACAAAACAAAGGAAAATGATTTAATTAGTATTTTTGTTTGATTAATTACATGAACTAGATTAAATTTAGTCTGTTTAACAAAAACATTTTTTTCTGTAAAATAGAAAATATAACCTGCCCGGTGAGTTAATTTAACGGCTGCGGTATGTTGACCGTGCTAAGGTAGCATAATAAATTGTTCCTTAATTGGGAACTGGAATGAAGGGTTGAACTATTTTTGAATTTGTTATATTTAAATAAGTGAATTTTTATTATAAGTAAAAATACTTATATTTTATAAAGGGACGATAAGACCCTAGAAGCTTTAATTTTAAAAATATAAGGTATTCATATTTATAATTTATATTTTAAAAAAATTTTGATTGGGGAAATATAAATTAATAAAATAATTTATTTTAAAAGTGTTATATATATATATTTAATGATCTTTTAAATAAGAATAAAAGGATTAGTTACTCTAGGGATAACAGCACGATAATTTTGGATAGATCATATATATAAAATTGATTGTGACCTCGATGTTGAATTAAAATATTCTTTATAAAGCAGAAGTTATAAAAGAAGGTTTGTTCAACCTTTAATATTTTACATGATTTGAGTTCAGACCGGTTTAAGCCAGGTCGGTTTCTATCTTTTATAAATATCAAATTATTTTAGTACGAAAGGACCAATTAATTTTAATAGTTACTATTTAGGCAGATTATTGTGATAAATTTAGAATTTATATAGGGTTGTTATACCAAATAGTGTTGGAATACTCTATTATTATTGGGAATTATTTTATTATATTTATTTTAATTATAATTAGAGTAGCTTTTATAACCTTACTAGAACAGAAAGTAGTAGGCTCTATACAAATTCGAATTGGCCCAAATAAAACGGGATTTTGAGGAGTTTTACAACCGTTTGCCGATGCGGTTAAATTATTTCTTAAAGAAAACTTAAATTTATATACAAGTAATATAATAACATATTTTGTTATACCTTCATTAAGTTTAATATTTAGATTAAGTCTTTGAGTTGTATATCCTTTTTATGAAGGAGGTCTTGATTTTTTTTTGGGAGTTCTTTTTTTTATGTGTATCAGTAGCATAGGAGTATATCCTATTATATTTATAGGATGGGCTTCAAATTGTAAATATTCTATAATAGGCTCAATACGAGCTATAGCTCAAATAATTTCGTATGAAGTTAGACTTATAATAATTATTTTAAGTTTAATTTATATTAAAGGTTCATTTAATTTTAAAGAACTGATAAACTGGAGATTTATAGTGATCCCTTTGATTATTTTTTTTCCTTTAAGGGTTATTTGACTTGCTTCAAGTTTGGCTGAAACTAACCGTAGACCTTATGATTTTTCCGAGAGAGGATCTGAGTTAGTGTCAGGGTTTAATACTGAGTATAGAGGAGGCGGGTTTACTTTAATTTTCTTAGCGGAATATAGTAGGATCCTATTTATGTCTATATTATTTTGTTTATTTTTTTTGTCCTCTAAAAATATTAGTATAATTACTTTTACAAAAACAATAATTATTGCTTTTTTATTTATTTGGATTCGTAGAACCATACCTCGTTTTCGTTATGATAAATTAATGGGATTAGCATGAAAAGTTTTTTTACCTATTAGATTATTATTATTTCTTTACTACTTAAGGTTTTATTAACATTATACACAAGAGCGTAAAGGACCTTCAGTAAAGACCGAATTTTTTACTACTAAAATTAATAGTACAAGTAAGTAACAAATAATTAAAACCGTGAATAAATAAAAATCTTTGTAATATATTTTACCGGCTATCAAACCTAAATTAGAAAAATTTGAAAAATTTATATTATTACCATAAAAATGGTCTGTTCTGAAAGAGAAAAAAAGGGGTAGTATAAAAATTAAAACAAACAATGTAAGAGTTTTAAGATCTAAGAGAAAATATTTTATTAGCAAATTAGACGCCAATGAAGAGACATAAATTAGAATAATTATTATACCCCTTAAAAAAATTATAAATAGTAGATAGCTAAACCAAGAGATAAAATTAAAGAGATAAATGGTTATTCCGATTAAAATAGATTGAAAGGCAATTATTATACTTATAAATAAAGGGTGTCAGGAATAAAAAAAAATGATAATTATAATATATGAGAAAAAAGTAAAAATAAGGTAAATAATGTTAATATTAAACTTGGTTATAGCCTTTGGGTTATCTATAAATTTAATTAAATTTATTTTTAATGACACATATATCTTAATTAGTTTATTGAGGTTAGAATATATCTCCCTTATAATATATTGGTGTATAAGTATTAATTTAATATATTTAGGCACAGAAATATATTATTTATTATATTTTTTAGTTATAATAACTTGTGAGGCTGTTTTAGGTCTTTCTTTACTTATTGTCTCAAGATTTTCTCATAATACAAATTTTATAAAATGGTATAATTCTAGAAGATGTTAATAGTGATGATTTTATTATTAAGAAGAGTTATTTTATTATACCACACTATCGAGAGGGTAATAATTATTATTTTTTCTATATTGATTTTAATTTTCTTAAATTGAAGGTTCTTAACAACTAGAATTTCTATACATTGAAGTATCGATTTTTTTTCTTATAATCTTATTATACTGAGAATTTGAATTATTATTATGAGGTTAATAGTAGGGTTAAGAGAGTATTTTTGAAAAAATAAGAATTGGTTTAATAGTATTAATTTTTTTTTATTAATATTTTTATGTTTAAGATTCTGCTTAAAAGATTACCTATTGTTTTATATTTTTTTTGAAGCTTCTTTAATTCCTATTTTATTAATTATTATCGGTTGGGGTTACCAACCAGAACGTTTAATAGCTGGTATTTATATATTATTTTATACACTATTTGCTTCTTTACCTCTTTTGGGTCTAATTTTTTATTACAATAGGTGTGTCGGAAATTGTTCTATAAATATATATTTGAGACTAAATAAATATAATATGTGAATAGAGATAATTGTTTTAGGGGCCTTTTTAGTAAAATTTCCTATATATATAGTTCATATTTGACTTCCAAAAGCTCACGTAGAAGCTCCTGTAGAGGGTTCTATAATTTTAGCAGGAATTCTGTTGAAATTAGGAGGATATGGCATTATCCGATTTTTACCTATATTAATCAAGGTTAGACAATTAAAAGTAAAATATATAATTTTAAGAGTAGCCCTATTGGGGGGTTTAATTATTGGTATATTATGCTTACGCCAAATAGATATAAAATTATTAATTGCATATTCTTCAGTCTGTCATATGGCTAGTTGTATTGGAGTATTATTAATTTTAGGAGAACTTGGTTATATAGGGTGTTTATATATAATAGTAGCACATGGTTTATGTTCGTCTGGTTTGTTTTACTTAGTTGATATTATTTATAAACGAACAGGAACTCGGAGACTATATATTAACAAAGGGTTATTAAATATTTTACCTAATCTAAGATTCTGGTGGTTTATATTCTTGTTAGCTAATCTAGCTGGCCCTCCGACATTAAATTTATTTAGAGAATTGTGTATAATTATTAATTTAGTTAGTTGAAATAAATTTAATATATTAATTTTAATAGGAATTACTTTTTTAACAGGAGCTTATAATATCTATTTGTATTCTCTTAGTCAGCATAATAATTATTTATTTAGAAAAAATATTATTATAAATTGTTCTTTTTTAAATTATTATATTTTATTTAATCATTTAGCTCCTTTAAATATTATAATTTTAAGAATTAGGTCATTTTGTTTTGATAGTTTATAAAAAATTTTATATTGTGGTTATAAGGAAGAGTTATTCTCAAAACATTGAAAATTAACTGTATAATTTATTATATTTATATGATTATTATATCTTTTATTAGATTAATTTCTCTTTTAGGATTTATATACTTAATAATAAATAATAAGAGGTTATTCCTAGAATGGGAGTTTTTTTTCTTTGGTGGAGGGTCCATAGTTTTTATAATTATATTTGATTGAATAAGAGCTGTGTTTATATTTACTGTAAGACTTATTTCAGCTGTTATTTGTGGGTATTCTAAATATTATATAGAAGGAGACAAATTTTATAAACGATTTATATTAATTTTAATACTATTTATTAGTTCAATAATATTATTGATTTTAAGTCCTAATATAATTAGACTTTTATTAGGGTGGGATGGGTTAGGATTAAGCTCTTATATTTTAGTAGTATATTACCAAAATGAGTATGCTTGTAATTCTGGTATACTAACAATTCTTAGTAATCGGGTAGGAGACGCTATGATTTTAATTAGAATTTGCTTAATATATATAAATAACTCTTGAAATTTTTTGTTAGAGTCTAGAAGTTCTAAATTGTTATTAATTATACTAATTTTAGGGGCTATGACTAAAAGAGCTCAAGTACCTTTTTCAGCTTGACTTCCGGCTGCCATGGCAGCCCCAACTCCTGTATCAGCATTAGTACACTCCTCTACTTTAGTTACTGCCGGGGTTTTTCTATTAATTCGATTTTATCCTTGCTATTATAATAATAATGTATATATATACTTACTTATTATAAGATCTCTTACTATAATTATCTCAGGTTGGATAGCTAATTTTGAGATGGATATAAAAAAAATTATTGCCCTATCTACTTTAAGGCAGCTAGGAATTATAATAATAATTATATCTATGGGATTATCTGAATTAGCTTTTTTTCATCTAATCACTCATGCCATGTTTAAATCTACAATTTTTATATGTGCTGGAATTATAATTCATAATATAGGGAGAGGGCAAGATTTACGCTTGGTAGGTAATTTCTTCTCAAGAGGGCCTTTTTTGGGTTTATTTTTTGCTGTGAGTAATATATCATTATGTGGTTTTCCTTATTTAGCAGGTTTTTTTTCTAAAGATTTATTATTGGAAAATATTTTTTCTCATAACATAAATTTTTTTTTTCATATGATAAGAATATTAGGGACAGGTTTAACAATTAGATATAGTCTACGGGTTATATATTTTATAAGACAAAATAATATACAAATAATTTATGGAATTTTTAAGGAAATAAATATGTTTTTGTTTAAGATTATAATTATCATAATATTTATAAGAATTTTAAGAGGATTTTTCTTAAGTTGAATATGTTTTTCTAATATCTTATTTTTTGTTAATTTAACCAGTTTATCTAAGTTTTATATCCCGATAGTGATAATAATTTTTTTTATTAGTAGGTATAATTATGAAAAAAAAATAATTATGGCATATAATTTTTATATAAATTTATGAAAAAAAGGAAGATACTTGATAATATTTTTACCTCATATTTCTTCTCAATTGATTTCAACTAATTCTCTAAAGGAGAGTTATTATTTTAACAAAGTCTTTGACCAGGGTTGGTTAGAATATATATTCGGTTTAAACTTATATAACACATTTAGAGAAATTAATTATAATTTTATATATAATCAAATTTCAAAATTTTTAAAAATTTTTATAATTACTATTTTTTTGAGGATAATTATTTTTATAAATTTTATATATTTGGGTAGCTTTTAGAGCATTATTTTGAAGCAATAAAGGTAGAGTTATCTCTCAAATAAAATAGGACTTAAGTCATTATTTGATTCGAAGTCAAATTTATTCTATTTTATTTTTAATAAAAATATCTTTGTTTTGAAAAAACAATATGTTATTTACACTATAAAAATAATAGGATCCCTCATTTCTATTATTAACAATAATAAGCCTCTTTTTGGCTTCTATTAATAGATATAGCTTACAGCTTTTTAAGAATTAGAAGTTCTTTTTATATCTTAAGATTTTATATATGTAATATTTCTTATAAATGCAAATTATAAATTGTTGTCAACTCAAAATCCAAATAACTCAGTTTAAAGCACCTTGTTTTCATTCATGGATTAAACCAATAATTAAAATAATAGTAATAGTAGATCCAATAAGAGAAAAATAAGAAATAGTACAAAAATTTATCAAAATACCTAGAGGTATCAAGATAATAATTTCAATATCAAAAATTAAAAAAATAATACTAATTAAAAAAAATCGTACAGAAAATGATGTACGAGCTTTCTTAAAAGGATCAAACCCACACTCAAAAGGAGAATTTTTACTTCGCTCTTTTTTTATCTTTTTACCTAATAAGTTTGCTAGTATATAAATAAATAAAGATAAAATAAATAATATAACTATAAGACTATTTAAGATATAAATATTATGACCCTCATCAATAAATAAATACAAATAAAAATAATCATACTACATCTACAAAGTGTCAGTACCAAATAGCAGCTTCTAACCCAAAATGATGGTAGGTAGAAAAATGTCCTATAAATAGCCGAAATAAGTTAACGCTAAGAAACAATCTTCCGATAATTACATGAAGGCCATGAAATCCTGTTGCGACAAAAAAAACAGTTCCATAAATAGAGTCTGAGATTCTAAAAGAAGCTTCAAAATACTCAAAAATTTGCAAAAAAGTAAAATAAACCCCTAAGAAGATTGTAATAAATAAACTTTGAATAGATTGGTTGTGCAACCCTTGAAGTAGTGTATTATGAGCTCAAGTTACTCTTACTCCCGAGACTAAAAGAATGATAGTGTTTAATAAAGGGATTTTAAATGGATTAAAAACTTCAACTCCTGTCGGAGGTCATGTTAACCCAATCTCTACTGTTGTATTTAACCTACTATGAAAAAAAGCTCAAAAGAATGAAAAAAAGAATAAAACTTCAGATAAAATAAATAAAATTATTCCATAACGTAGGCCTGTTGTAACTTTTATTGTATGAAAACCTTGTAGAGTTCTTTCGCGGTTAATATCACGTCATCATTGATAAGAACATAAAATTAAAGTAATAAAACTTAAAAAAACTAGTGTAAATCTATAAGTATGAAACCATTTAGCAAACCCAGTTAAAAGAAAACAAACTCTAAAAGACCCAATAATTGGTCAAGGTCTTTTTTCAACTAGATGATAAGGATGATTTATATGTGTTGTCATTTAAGAAGATAATTCAGAAGTGTATAAAGTTACTAGTATACTAAATACATATGCTTGAATAAAAGCCACTGCAATTTCTAAAATTATCAAACTAAGCTCTCCTATTCTTAAAAGAATAAATATAAAGGATCTAACTTTTACTAAAGAACTTCTTAAAAGGCTAATTAATAGGTGACCAGCAATTATATTAGCACATAATCGAATTGATAAAGTGATAGGTCGAATAATATTACTGATAGTTTCTACCAGAACCATAAAAGGTATTAAGAATCTTGATGTTCCTTCAGGAATTAAATGAATTAACAAATTTTTATAGTTATTAATCCACCCATAAATTATTAAACTTATTCAGACTAATAGACTTAACCTTAAAGTAAATCTTATATGTCTGGATGCACAGAAAATATAAGGAAACAGCCCTAAAATATTGTTTAAATAAAATAAAAAAAAAATAGTAAGAATTATCAATAAGGCAAATCTATTTTTTATTAGTAAAGGTTTAAATTCTAAATAAATATATTTAACAAGAATAAAATAAATTTTGTTTAGCCGTCTTATAATTAATCAAAAAATTCTTGGTATAAACACTAATAATAAAAAAATTGATATCCAGTTATTTATCAAATATAGAGTTGAAGGATCAAAAATTCTAAATAAATTTATTGTCATAGAAGGCTTATTGGTTTGGGTGCCATAGATGTTGATCTATAGTTATTTTCTTTGTATTTTTTAGAAAAAAATATAATTCTCCTAACAAAAAGGAGTATAATACATAATAACAAATAAATTATTATTCATAAGGAAGGTGCTATCTGAGGAATTGAAAAATACCCTATAGTAACTTTAATTTGACAAACTAATATTATAAATTAACTAATTTTTCCACAAGAAGTATATATTACTATAATAAATTTAAAAAATTTACACTATTTCAGCCATCTTGTGACTCTAATTTTTCTAATCAATTAATAAAATATTTTATGGGGACCAATTCTAATTTGATAGGTATAAATCTATGGTTAGCCCCACAAATTTCTGAACATTGACCATAAAAAATACCACACCGTGTAGTTATAAAATTAATTTGATTCAACCGACCTGGCACGGCATCCACTTTCAATCCCAACGAGGGGATTGCTCAAGCATGAATAACATCTGCTGCCCTAATAATTATACGAATTTGTGTATTTACTGGTAAAATTAATCTATTATCAGTTTCTAACAAACGAAAATCACCCTTTATTAAATCTTTTGTGGGAACTATATAACAATCAAAAGATAAATTTTTAAAATAAGGGTATTCATAAGATCAGTATCATTGGTGACCTATAACTTTTATGGTTAAATAAGAAACAAAAGAATCATCTAAAAAATATAGAACACGCAAAGAAGGTAAAGCAATTAATAGTAAAATAAAAATAGGTACAACAGTTCAAATTGTTTCAATAGTTTGTTCTTGGTTAAAAAATCGGTAAGTAAATTTAAAATAACAAATAAACAGGAGATTAATTCCAATTAATGTTAAGATAAAAATAATAATTATTATGGTAAAATCATGAAAAAACACCAATTGTTCTATAACTGATGATGAACCATCCTGAAAGTTTAATATTGACCAAGTTAAGATTCTTAAGAGGGTACTTCCATTCATAGATTTTAAAGCTATCACATTAATTCTGTCATCTTAAGAATTACATAAAACGGGAATATCTAAATAATTATGATCCGCCGGAGGGTGAGTATTTTTTCACTCTAAAGAAGAAATTATATTAAGAGAAAAAAGTACACTACGTTTTGAAATAAAAGATTCTAATAATATAATAGTAAAAATTAATATAGAAATTATAGAAAGGTATGAACCTAAAGAAGAGACAATATTTCACCTAATAAATGAATCAGGATAATCAGAGTACCGTCGAGGTATACCTCTTAAACCTAAAAAATGTTGGGGAAAAAATGTTAAATTTACTCCTAGGAATATTCTAAAAAAATGTAATTTAGACAAAACTCTATTTAAGGTTAATCCTGTAAATAAAGAATACCAATGATTAAAGCCCGCAAAAATTCCAAAAACAGCTCCTATAGACAATACATAATGGAAATGGGCTACTACATAATAAGTATCGTGTAAAACAATATCAATAGCAGAATTAGCTAATATAATACCCGTAAGACCACCTATAGTAAACAAAAAAATGAATCCAATACTTCAAATTAGTGAAGGGCTAAAGGTTAATTTTCCCCCTTGAAGAGTACCTAACCAACTAAAAATTTTGATTCCCGTAGGTACTGCAATAATTAATGTAGCAGATGTAAAATAGGCTCGTGTGTCTACATCTATACCTACTGTAAATATGTGATGGGCCCATACAATAAAACCTAAAATACCAATAGCTAATATAGCATAAATTATACCTAATACTCCAAATACCGTTTTTTTGCCTGCTTCTTGACTAACTACGTGAGAAACCATACCAAAAGCAGGTAAAATAAGAATATACACTTCCGGATGGCCGAAAAATCAAAATAAATGTTGATATAAAATTGGGTCTCCTCCTCCCCTAGGATCAAAAAAGGAAGTATTTAAATTTCGGTCTGTTAAAAGTATAGTAATAGCCCCGGCCAAGACAGGTAAAGATAATAGAAGTAAAATAACAGTAATTAGTACTGATCAAGTAAATAAAGAGACTTGGTCTATTGTTATCCCAATAACTCGTATGTTCAAAACAGTAGAAATAAAATTAATAGCTCCTAAGATGGAAGACACACCTGCTATATGAAGTGAAAAAATAGCCAAATCCACCGAAGCTCCTCTATGAGCAATTAGTCTTGAAAGAGGGGGGTAAACAGTTCAACCAGTCCCTACTCCTCTCTCTACTATTCTTCTTATTAATAGTAATAAAAATGAAGGGGGTAAAAGTCAAAATCTTATATTATTTATACGAGGAAAAGCTATATCAGGGCTACCTAGTATTAAAGGAAGAAGCCAATTTCCAAAGCCTCCAATCATAATAGGCATAACTATAAAAAAAATTATTACAAAAGCATGAGCAGTAACAATTACATTATAAAGTTGGTCATCTCCAATTAAATTTCCCGGATAACTTAATTCTATCCGAATTATTACACTTATTGCAGTGCCTACCATACTAGCTCAAGCCCCTAAAACAAAATATAAAGTACCAATATCTTTATGATTAGTAGAAAACAATCAACGGTTAAGAATTATTGAATTTAAGAGTATCTTATTGGAAACTTGGAAGATTTCTAGTTTATTTAACTTAAAATTCACTTTAAATTTAAGAATACTCTTTTTGAGAACTTTGAAGGCTCTTAGTTTTTATAACTTAAAATTTAAATAAAAATATATTATTAAAGGGATCAAAATTAGACCTCTTCTATTAATATATAATCTTGGCCAAACTTCTTTAAATTTTGACTTTAAAAATAAATTTTTTGATATTATATAAATAAAATTAAAAATAAATATACGGCAGTAAAAAAACAAACTAATAAATACTCCTATCAAAAGAAAAAATAAAATAAAGTAATTATGACATAAAAAAAATTCCTTCATTAAAATAAATTTAGGTACAAATCCTCTTATAGGGGGTATACCTCCTATTGACAATAAATTGATACCTAAACTAAATCTAATCACAAAATTTAATCTTAAATATATATGATTTAAGTTTCTAATATTAAATTTGTAAAAAATAACTAAAACAGAAAATAAGATTAAGCTATAAAAACTAAAATAAAAAACTCATAAATCAATATATATAACAATACCAAGAATTATTCACGAGCTATGAGAAATTGAAGAAAAAACTATAATTTTACGTAAAGATCTAGTAAATAAACCCCCTAACGAACCAAAAAATATACAAATCAAACTAATTAAATAAATAATATAAATATTATTATAGTTATATTTTAAGATATACCCAAAAAGTAAGAATGGCCCAATTTTTTGGATAGTTAATAATATACCTAATAGACTCCAAGTTAAGGATTCACCAATATTTACTATTCATTGATGGAAAGGAGCTAACCCTAACTTGATTGATAAACCTCTTATAAATAAATAATTATAAACTTCTAAGTTTATAAATATTATTAATAAGCCAATTAAGATCAAGATTGATCTTAAAGTTTGGATAAAAAAATATTTTAATCTTCTTTCAATTGAATATTTATTTTTCTTAAGTAAAATCAAAGGAATAAAAGATAACAAATTTATTTCAATAAAAAATCAAATTATAAATCAAGAATTTATAGAAACTATTATAATTAAAGAAAAAATTAAAAATAAAAAAAATAAAATTGTGGAAGGGTGAAAAAAAATAATATGTAGTGTAATCACGATAAGTTGCAAACTTATAAATACTAATAGTCATATTAATTTACTTTAGTGTAAAAGAGCACATAAAATTTTGATTTTTAAGGTATTATTAAGTAATTTAGTGTTGTATAAAACATACCAAACTGTAAATTTGGAGTAACTAAAGTCTAAATTAAACTAAAATAGTTTAAAAAAAATATTAATTTTGTAAATTAAAGTTGTTATTTCTTTTAGTAAGTAATAGTAAGAATTAATCTATATTTTCTCCATCAACGAAATATCTTACTTAGATTATACTATCAAAAGAGAATAAATCATAAATGAGATATGAGCCCATTAGCTTTTTTAGCTTATCTTTTATCAGAAAGGATTATCAATCAACTATAATCTCCAAAATTATTATTTACTTAAACTACTTTCTGTATAATGTTAAATCAACTTAAAGATAAATCAACTCTTATTAAAGTATTAAATTCTACTTTTATAGAACTACCTGCCCCAAAAAATATTTCTTTTTCATGAAATTTAGGTTCACTTCTATTTTTGTGTTTAATTCTACAAATTATAACAGGTGTTTTATTGGCTTCATCTTACTCACCTAACACAGAAAGATCATTTTATATAATTATTTTATCTATGGAAAATATCAATAAAAACTGGTTAGTTCGCTATATTCATACTAATGGTGCCTCACTATTCTTTATTTGTCTTTATTATCACATAAGCCGAAATATTTATTATTATTCATATTTATATATACACACTTGATTTACAGGAGTAACAATCTTTATTTTAACTATAGCTACAGCCTTTCTTGGTTACGTATTACCTATTAACCAAATATCTTATTGAGGAGCGTCTGTTATTACTAATTTACTGTCTGAAGTTCCTTATATTGGGCCTAATTTAATTGAGTTAGTATGAGGATCCCCTTCTGTAAACTCTCCTACTATTATACGTTTTTTTTCCTTCCATTTTATACTTCCTTTTTTAATTGCTGCTTTTAGCATTATTCATATTACATTGTTACACGAAACGGGTTCAAAAAATCCTTTAGGTATAAAATCCATTAATAACAAATATATATTTAGGCCTATTTTTATCTTTAAAGACTTATTAGGCTATATAGTTGTAATATTTTTATTTATATTAATCACAATACTACTTCCCTTAGCTTTAGGAGATGATGAAAATTTTTTCAACTATAACCCTTATGTAACTCCAATTCATATTCAACCAGAATGATATTTTTTATTTGCTTATGCAATTCTTCGTTCAATTCCGAATAAAATGGGAGGGATTGTTGCTTTAATGGCTTCAATTTTTATTCTTTATTTTCTTCCATATTTACATATAAGTAATATAGCAAGACCTTACTACCCTATTAATAAAATTATTTTTTTTATATTTATTATTGATGTATCATTGTTAACTTGGATTGGTATATCCCCTGTAGAAGTACCTTATATTTTTGTAGGTCAAATTCTAAGGGTAATATATTTTGCTTATTATTTATTTTCCCCTTTATTAAATTACCAATGAGAAAAATTTATCTTTTTATAACTTCTTCAAGTGTTTTGAAAACACTAATCAGACTAAGTCTAGAAGTTTTTTCCATTTTGTATTTCCTTTAAAGCTTTAGTTTATACCATATTACTAGACAAACCTAACTCTAAATCATTAATAATAAATATATACAACATGCACACACATTTGGACCTTATTAAACTATATAATTGTATTATTATTTTTATCAATTACATAATACCACTCTTATTTCTAAAAAAGGGAGGAAATTAGCAACTTACATTTAACAGAGTAATATTTTTGTTTATTGTTTCTTTGATAATTCTTATTAATAAAATAGAGAGAATTATATTAATAAATCTAAGTATTTTTTATTTACTTTATTTCAAATAATAGAGTAGATAATACATAATAAATTATTTAATAATTTTTTATCACATACTCTTATTCACTCGAACAATTTACTCTATAGGGTATTCATATTTAAACAAATTAGAGTAATATTTTACTAATAT